TTTCATTGTATGCCCCATCCCTCTGATATACATATTGAAGTTAATTACTTAGAAAAAAGCGAAGTGCCATATCTATTTGAATTTTCAATGATGCTGAAATACGAAGGAAAAGCCCCTATATTCCCTATCTATTATTCCCTCTCTTAAATGAGGTAGTCAAATTATTAATTCTCTGTCGATTTTTGAATTCTAAACAAGAGGGGGTTCTTGGTACTAATTGAATTCAATCAACGGGATTAAGCCACCGGGTGTTGGGGTAAAATAAAAAATAGGAACAACGACTTAATCTGGACCGATTTTGTTTGGCTTTGTACCTATACTATCTCCTCTAGCATCCCGTCAAAGAGGATCCTTTTTTATTTATGATTGATCATCCCCATCATCCCCATAGAATGGGGGGGTGGATAGAACTTAATCAGCAATGAAAGGTATCAATTTTAATATCTGTATCTGTATGAATCTCATTAACAAACGATCGAGTAAATTACATATGTAACAGATCTATTTTCTTTGAACCTCATTTTTAGGCATTTTTTTTCTTTGGCTCTAGTTGTAAATCGCTGTAACATTTGAGGCGGGGGGTCATTCATACATTCTATTTAATTCTATTTAATTTATGGAAAGGTTACAGAAAATTTACTGAACCTCAAGTCAAATACTATGTATGTATTGTTATCGTTCTATTTCAGTAACAACGGTGTTTCAATTTTTGTGAAAAAGATTTGCGATCCCTTAAATTTTGAAAATATTCAATTATAAAATTAGAAAATATCCATAATTTAATTACTTCCAGTGACAATTGTTCAGTTTATCTGATAAATATGGGATCCTCTATTCTTTCGATTCGTATTTTAGCAATCAGATGAAAGAATAAAGTTCTCTTATATATCAATCTTTTTTATCCAATTTATCCATTCCATAAAAAAAGAAAGAAATTGGATTTCTTTTTCAATCTATCTATCTGGTTTAAATCATTGGTGGTTCAATTTGAAAAGAAAGATGGATTGATCTTTCTTATGATGATTAAAAAAAATGTGGTACTTACTCAAAAACATTATTTAAATAATGATGTGGAAGTAGGAAATTTTTTGAATTAAATATTTTTATAAATATTTTTAATAACTTCTTATGAGTCCTTGATATTCGAAGAAGTGTGAGATTGGTGAATCTATCCTATCGAGTCACTCGAAGATGGAGATTCAAAAAGAACTTATTTATTCGTGTTAATTAAATAGAAAAAAAAATGCTGCATTTATAAATATGGGGATTAATGAATTATTGCTGAGACTTTTTCAGAAAATATCTACCCATTCGTAACCATATAGAAGGACAAAAGTATAGATTACTATTTACCGACAGACCCAATGACTATTCATGATTCCATAATTGAATCAATTACATACTGGTTCCAAACTAGAGGAATGTTATGGTAAAACTTCGTTTGAAACGATGTGGTAGAAAGCAACGTGCGACTTGAAGGACAAGATCAGCTGTGGATGTAAGAATCCACCATTTTATTAGGAATGAAAGTGCTCTTGGCTCGACATCCTTTGTTCTGTTCGACTAGAACCCCCAGTTTTTTGTTGGGTTGTAATGTAAATAGTACATGATGGAGCTCGAGTAGAAAATATTGATTCATTTCTCAAGGGCAAGGGTCTAGGGTTAGTGCCAATGAATAAGTTGGAACAACTTCGTAAGTATATCTTCGATATAGAAATCGAAAGGATTCAATTCGAGAAAGTTTCAAATCCAAAAGGAAAATTTGTTGGACTTGGTAAAACTGTTTCGATCAAAAGTGTAACACGCGGGAATCAACCGTTCTTATGATTCTTTGATAGAAAGAAATCACAAAAAAGGTATGTTGCTGCCATTTTGAAAGGATTAAGGATCACCGAAGTAATGTCTAAACCCAATGATTCAAAGAAAAGATAAAGGATCCTGGAACAAGGAAACACCATTTTCAATTGTCTCAACAACTAAATCATAATGAAGAATAAAAAAAGATTCTAAACGAGACAAGAAGGGGGTTAGAGACCACTCAATAAATGAAATGCTTAAGGGTTGGCTATTTGAGAGTTATCCAACTTGAGTTATGAGTACAATTTTTTTTTAGGAAAGAAAAAGGACTTAAATCATAGTCTAATTGATTTGATGATTTTATGAATCTATTTGCCATGATAATTCTATACATAGACATAACTTCGAATCATTTTTTCTTGAGCCGTACGAGGAGAAAACTTCTTATACGTTTCTAGGGGGGGGTATTGTTCGTCTACATCTATCCCAATGAGCCGTCTATCGAATCGTTGCAATTGATGTTCGATCCCGAAGAGAAGGAAGAGATCTTCGGAAAGTTGGTTTTTATGATCCGATAAAGAATCAAACTTATTTAAATGTTCCTGCTATTCTATATTTCCTTGAAAAAGGCGCTCAACCTACAGGAACTGTTCATGATATTTCAAAGAAGGCAGAGGTTTTTAAGGAACTTCGCTTTAATCAA